TCATTCAATCGTATAACCCCTTTTTGTTTTCTATTGATATTTTCACTAAAATTTTCATTTATATTCAAATTAAAAAAAAGTAATTTACTTGGTATAAACCACGGTTTAATTTTATATTCATTATAAAGTAGTACAAACTCTGGGAAGAGCCAAATTTCCAGATTTGCTATAGGACGACTTAGTATTTCTTCATTCATTCCCATCCAATCAAAAAATATTTTTTTTTGATTGGGTGAATTGATTTCTTGATCTTGATAAATCATAAGATAAAAAAGATGTTTTTTATCTATTTTATCAATTTTTTGATAATTCTTAGTCCCGGTCTTAGTATTTTTATTATTGTTGGTATCGGTCTTGATCCAGGTCTCAATATTGATTGTCTTTCTAAGACAAAAATTGATGATTTTCCAATCAAAATATTTTCTATCTGGATTTTTTTCCATATACATAATATCACGTTTTTCTAGATAATTATTGATAGGGATATCTCCTAGTATATCAAAAAATTTGCCTTTATGTGTGTTGTAATTATAAAAACCTTCTTGATTCTTATTTACTTGTAATGCAGATCCATATATGTATGGATCCCTCTTATTTTCATAATTAATAGATCTATAAGATAAAAGGTTATATCTATAGTATTTTTGAAAATTATCTTTTTGATTTGATAATGAATATACTTTGTAATCCTTTTGTTTTTTGGAATGAATTAAGTGGTTTTTTTCATATGAATTTTCTTTGTTTAAATCTTTATTTTGAATTGTACCACATTGATTGATTCTATTTCTCCATTTTTGTGCTATTAATCTAGAGCATCTAATCTGAGAGAAATTATAGTGATAATGACCTCTTAACCAGGTTTTCCATTGATTTATTCCAGAATTACGAAGTTTCTTATATCTTAATTCAGAATTAATTCTTTTTTGTGTTACAAAAGAATCTTTTATTGAAGTGTTAATAAAAAAAGATGTTCCGCGATATTGAAGAGTGGATCTTAACTTATACAAGTTAAAAACTGGGGTTTGTGATAATTTGTAAAATACATATGCTTGAGACAAGGAGAATAAGTCACAAAAATTCTGTGAATTTTTATTACTAATATTATAAATTGACTTTTTTATAGTCGAAATAAAGTGAATTCTATTTAGATTTTTTTTATTAATTTTTTCTTGATTTTTTTTATTATTGTAAAGGGTTTTATCAAGAATTTTTTTTGTTGATTCAAGAAAAAATTGTATATTAATTTTGGAAATATTAATGATAGATAGAAAGACATCTATGTAGATTCTTTCGGTGAAAAATTTAAAAAAAAAATTGAATTTACGGATTAATCGAGCATTCATTCTTTTTAATATTTGCAAAATATTTTTTGGTGATTCGAATCTTTTAGCATTATAACTTATTTTTTTAGGACTAATATTTATTCCCGGAGTCACTTTTTTTTTCTCTTTTGTAATTCTTTCTATTTTTTTTATGATTGTGCTTGTTCTATCAGTCAGATCCTTCATTTTTTTTTCTGTCAGTAAATAATTTGTCCAATCTGTAGATCGAATTCGACTAAAGGATTCATGAATTATCTGATTGCTGGTCATAGAATCTTTTTCTTTTTTCGTTTCGCTTGATTTATATACTTTTCTCAATCTAAATACTAGAATTGGATTGACTTTTGAAAGTTCTTTTCTTATTTTTTTTAAAAGTGGAATACTTTTGATAATCCATTTTTTTGTTTTTTTTGAGATATTTAGAAACAATTTTGTTCTTTCTTTTAAAACTTTTAGAACTAGTAAATACTTCTTTTTAAAATTTCCAATTTTTTTTTTGAATTTCTTAAAAATAGGTTCAAAAAAGGAAGACCGTTTTCGAGGAGAACCAAAAGGAAGTTCAGCTTCCATTCCCCAAACTGTTAAAAAGCAAAAATCGTCTTTTTGCCCTTTCTTTTTCATTCGATCTATATGAGAGGATCTCGGCTTAGATCTGTGCCAAGGTTTCAGACAGAAAGGAAATAGGATCTTTATCTGAATGCCGTCTATTAACCAATTTTTCGGAAATTCTGTTTCTGATAATTGAACACCATTATAAGTACATTTAACATGGATTTCTCTATTCCATTCTTTTAAATCCTCAGACCACTCAGGAAATTGCAATAATAATATACGGCCAATATTTTTACCTATTATTAATAAGGGTAATATAACATATTTTCTAAGAGTCGATTGAGTTAGTAACATGGAACCTCTTATTACTTGAGCAAATGGAATGGTATCCCAGGTTTCGGCTATTTCTATTCGCGCTTTCTCTTTTCTTTTGTTCTCGTCTTTTTTGTCCTTCTCCTTTTTCTTCCCTTCTTTTATTTCTCCTTCTGTATAATCTGAAATTTTTAATTCTGATCTTTTTCCTATCCAGTTTCGAAAAATAAGTTTCATTAGTCCGGAGATATCAAAAGAAAAAAGGCGCGATTTGTCTATTCTGTCCAAAAAGAGTGGAGAATGTGCATTTGCTT